TCTGATCTCGATAAAGCCACTCAGAATCAATTGGCAAGAGGTCAACGATTACGTGAGTTGCTCAAACAATCCCAATCAGCCCCTCTCACGGTGGAAGAACAGATAGTCACTATTTATACTGGAGCGAATGGGTATCTTGATCCGTTAGATATTGGACAGGTAAAGAAATTTCTCGTTCAGTTACGTACCTACTTAAAAACAAATAAACCTCAGTTCCAAGAAATCATATCTTCTACCAAGACATTTACCGAGGAAGCGGAAGCCCTTTTGAAGGAAGTTATTCCGGAACAGATAGAACTGTTTCTACTTCAGGAACAAAAATAAAGAAATTGATCACTCTTAGTGCAAGACGAATCATTGAGAAATGTTTCCGATTCGAATCATTCAAAATATGTTTCTTGGCATAGCAATCTACAAAAATAGATGGAAATAAATTGCGTCCAATAGGATTTGAACCTATACCAAAGGTTTAGAAGACCTCTGTCCTATCCGTTAGACAATGGACGCTTTTCATTCCGATTTTTTTTTTTCACATTCTTACTTTCCTGTATCCTTTCGGATAAAAGAATCGGATTGTATGTGAAAGAAAGATTTTAGGGACATATCCGAATCAATGATGCATGTATCATAATAATTAATATGAAGCGGGTAGCGGGAATCGAACCCGCATCGTTAGCTTGGAAGGCTAGGGGTTATAGTAGACGTCGATTTATCATTTTAAACGTCTCTAATTCAAAACCGAACATGAAATTTTTGTTTCATTCGGCTCCTTTATGGAAGATCGATAGATTCCCAGATCTAAGACGTAAACGAAACTAAAAAAAAAAAAGAAAACATTTACCGTGTATGGGAAAAGGGAGTCAATCTGAATTCAAAGAAAAAACATTTTGCCCATAACATCTATGTCAGCCCTTTCCGTCTGAATGCATCCAAAACGACTTGCTTTCTAGATGATCCCTTTAGAAAGAGGGAATTATCACAAATCTTTCTAATTACTTCGTTCCTTATTTCTACTTGGGAGAATCCTGAAGAGAAGAATTAAATTTCCACCGAGCTGAAACAAAACAATATGTCGATGGCTCTAGTAAACCAAAGTCATCGTTTAATAGCTATTTGGCTTCAATCTCCCCCTTTACAAAAAAAAAAAAAAATTGGAAGATCTAGTTACGATTAGAAATAGACTTTTGTATCTTCATCCATGGATCCTTTACTTATACTCATTCAGCTGGAAGGGTTGATCCAACTTAAAAAAAAAAAAAAATTATGCTTCGCAATTCCATAATCCAATTTTGTTATTCAATTTCGAATTGACTTGACTTTTGGATACAAATCACGATAATGTATATTTTTCCTCAAATGTAGCATTGAGAGGTAAGGGATTAAACCCCTTTAAGAAATAAAGTTTTTGATCAGAATAGGAATCAAACCGAAGGACCCCTTATCTATTTCACTTGTTAATAGAACGAATCACGCTTTTACCACTAAACTATACCCGCTACAATATGATTATTGTATACGAATGGACTGTTTGTCGAACAAGGGAGTGAAACGTAATCAAGATAGGATCAGAATCATGAAAATGAGAGTGTTGACATGTTGTGTTCTGACGGGGAGACTTGATGAAATAGGAGAAGAAGGTTCGTTTAAATAACAAGTTATATCTTTTATCGGGGAGTCATTACTGAGAGTACCGGACCAAAAGAGTCATTGAAGTCGGAACATAAAAATGAGTTGTACAAGAATCCAGAGCTCCATTTTTCTCTACTCCCTTTCCTATTCATTCAACTGCCAAATCTTATGAATTCGGGTCGATTGGATCGAGTGAAAAATCATAGTATTCGTTTGGTTTGTGAACTCAAGTGTTCAAACAAAGTTTGTCCTTTGAAGAAATATATGAGTTCTATTATACTCGAAAAAGTATGTTTTTTATTGCAGTAAGTAAATCGATCAAAAGAAAAACAACGAATAGTAAGAAATGGCACCCCTATCATAGGAATGGAAATAGCCTTGTTGCTGTTTCAATAACAAGTATTTTTGCTTTCAAATCAAATAAATCATTTGATCTATGATTCATTGGAACAAGGAATGGCCTGGCTAGGTACTGGCCAGGCCGGGGGAATAAAAAAAAAACTTTTCGGATGAAATCAAAGAGGTACTCTTTCTATTGGAGATATCTGTTTCGTTATCTTTATCTAAATGGAAGTGGTGATTGATAAAACTCGTCTATATCTATAGAATAAAGAAAGATAAGGAAAGACTTTTATCAATCTTTACTTCACGCGTCACATATGAATTATCCTTTTTGAATTGGAATTGGGAGAGATGGCTGAGTGGACTAAAGCGTCGGATTGCTAATCCGTTGTACGAATTATTTGTACCGAGGGTTCGAATCCCCCTCTCTCCGTTCCTTCTGATCACTTGAGATTTCCCGTTCGAATTCGAAAAACTCTCGAACCCCTTTTTCTCATAGTTAAATGTATGGAATAGAGAAAGAAAATCTTAAGAAAATTCAGAAATCAAGCAAAGAAAAACCTCTGATTTTTTTATTCATCACGTCCAGGATTACGTCCTGGATCATTAGATAGGAACCCGAAGATGAAGAGAGAAACAAAGAATATCACTACTGTGTAAACGAAGAGTTTGAGAGTAAGCATTACACAATCTCCAAGATCATTTTGGGGGGAAATAGGGGAATAGATTCTCCATTTTTGTACCACACATTCCGTTTTGACACCAAGAAAAGAAATGAAGCGGTTTCTAGAAAACAAAGAAAGGAATTTGCAGGAATTCATTTGTAATAAGATTCTGATTGTTTCATTAACAAAGTTATCTCTCATACCCACAATTAGGTATTGTGGGAACCCTACATAGGGTCTTTGACCCACAGAATGAAGAAATGAGGTGATTCCGATTCATCGCGGCTATCCAAAAGAATTTCCATGTTTGAGTCGAGGGTTCATTATCTGATCTTATCAATTGTTAGAATAGCTTTTTTTTTTTATCGAATAAATCATGAATGTTTCTAAGACAGTATTAAAGATCTCATCGAAAACTTACAGCAGCTTGCCAAACAAGGGCTAAGAGAAAAAAGAGCACAGGTATGACTGGCATAACATCTACGATTGGATTGAAAAAAGCGTAAGCTTCGGGCAATTTGGCGAAGAAAAAGCTACTCGAATGAAGGGCAGAATTAAGACACATCAAACTAAAGATATTAAGCATAACAAACATTTTGTTCTTGGAGATAATTTCATTATTATTGGGTTAGGGGAAAAATGAAGAAAGTAAGGGAAGGTAGGCTGCAAAATCTTTCTTTTTCTTTGAACTCCCCCAATCAAAAATCCTTCAATTACCAAATGAGAATAGAAGGAATCATACCTTACATACAATATCTTAATTGAATTATATGTAATGATCAATGAATTCATTTTGATTCTACATCTAGATGTGTAGAATCCTAGCAAGAACCTATTCCATAGATATAGATATTGGGGCTGGAATTGACGAACAACCAATACCAATATTATTAGTGTTTATTTGTGTGGAATAGAAATTTAAATGGGGCGTGGCCAAGCGGTAAGGCAACGGGTTTTGGTCCCGTTACTCGGAGGTTCGAATCCTTCCGTCCCAGACCAGACCGATTCTATCAGAACAAAAATTCTTCTTTTTAACAATCTTCTGTTTAAGAGTGTAATGTTGGATACAATGTGATCCAATCTTTCTTTGTGATTTCTAATGATTCTTCTATAGAATTTTCCCTTTCCATTTTGTTTCTCACAAACGGATCGAGTATCAATGAGACGTGGATGGAAATAAATATCTTTTTTGATATAGGTAGGATGGGAACAAAGATCAAAGTGAAATTCAAAAAAAAAAAATTGGGTGGTCCATTCAGCGTATACTCGCTCCCCGCTCATATTCATATTGAAGGTTAGTTAGTCATTTGGAGAAACTTTATGCCCCATATCTATGATATTGATATTTTGATTCTCACATGATGCATTCTGAATCGAAATTCGAAAGAAAAGAGAGGTTTCTATCTTCCCTAAAGTAAATAAATATAGGGTAGACAAAATGACTAATTCTATGTGTGTGGATCCTGAATTCTAAACAGGAGGGAGTTCTTGGTATTAATTCCATTGCTGGGATTAAAGTTCCTGAGTGGGACAAAATCCAAATAGTAACGAAGAATGGATAGGGACCAATTTGGCTTTGTACTTATACAAGATAGGATAGCATCCCATAAGAAGAGAAGATCTTTTTAATTGACTTTGGGTATGATTCATGATCCCCATAGAATTCGTGTAGATATGAGTTAATCCGCGGTATCCATTTCAAGACCCTTGTCATTCGGATCTTATTAACAAACAAGAAAATTCAATATGGAACAGATTATTTTCTTTGGACCTAATTTCTTTTATTTTTTTTTTAATGTGTTTCATTCATCTAATAAAATATGAGGTTAAATTAGATTCTTGCTGAGACTCCCAACTATCCATCCGTATATGAAAATAAAGTATGGACTACTTAATATACATATACCGATTGAGCCAATGACTATTCATGATTCCATATTGAATCAATTCCATACCGGTCCCAAATTAGAGGAATGTTATGGTAAAACTTCGTTTGAAACGATGTGGTAGAAAGCAACGTGCGACTTGAAGGACATTATCGGCTGTGGATTCTTGCACCCACCATTTTATATATCAATGAAGATGCTCTTGGCTCGACATAGTTTTTGTTCTATTCCACTAGGACCCCAATTTGGGGATTGTAATAAAATCAATAGTACATGATGGAGCTCGAGCATAAAGAATTGATTCATTTAGCAGAGGGAAGGATCTAGGGTTAATGCCAATCAATAAGTTGGAACAACTTCGTAAGTATATCTTCGGTATAGAAATCGAAAGGATCAAGTTCGAACAAGTAAAAAAAAAAAAAAAGTAAAACGAATTTGTCGGAATTGGTAAAACTATTTCGATCAAAAGTGTATCACAGGGGAATCCATCATTTCTATAGAACGAAATAAAAAAAGGCATGTTGCTGCCATTTTGAAACAAAAACAATTAAGGATCACCGAAGTAGTGTCTAAACCCAATGATTCAAAGCAAAGATAAAATAAGGGATGCCGGAACAAGGAAAGACCATTTTCAATTGTCTCAACAACTAGAATGGGGAAGAAAAAAATAGATTCTAGGCGAGACAAACAAAAGAGGTTAGAGACGGCTCAATAAATGTCTAAGGATTTCCCTTCGAGCTCTTTGAGAATTACCCAACTTGAGTTATGAATACGAATGAGATTTTTTTTTTTCAGGAAGGAAGAACAAAAAAAAAACGACTCAAATCGTAGTCTAATTGATGATTTTGTGGATCCATTTGCCACTATAATACATAAATTCGAATCATTCTTTTTCGAGCCGTACGAGGAGAAAACCTCTTATACGTTTCTAGGGGGGGGTTGTTCATTTATGTCTATCCCAATGAGTCATCTATCGAATCGTTGCAATTGATATTCGATCCCGAAGAGAGGGAAGAGATCTTCGTAAAGTGGGTTTTTACGATCCGATAAAGAACCAAACTTATTCAAATGTTCCTGCTATTCTATATTTCCTTGAAAAGGGCGCTCAACCTACAGGAACCGTTCATGATATTTCAAAGAAGGCGGAGGTGTTTAAGGAACTTCGAATTAATCAAATGAAATAAAAAAAAAAAGGGGGGGGTACCCAGTATCTAGCTTTGTCTAATTGCTTCTCCGCCATTCCTTTTTTTGCTCTATTCATTGTTGCTCCCACATGATCCCATATCATAGAACAATAAAAAATATCTTCTATTGATATGAGACAGATAGAAAAAAAAAATGGAGTGAGTAGATGAAATAACTGGGTAATGATGGGATTACCACCAATCGGATGGTTTTCGTTGGGACTCCACCAACAAACAAAGGGTCAATCTTGCTTATTGTACCTCTATTGAAGAAACCCGAGGTTTTTTCCTACTTTTTCCTTATTTATTCCACTTTAATTTCTTATCTATGTATATGTAGTGCCACTCCAACACAAGTCCTTATTTTCTTTATTGTTATTGAATTGAATTGAATTTGTTTTCTCAATATTCAATTCATATTGACAATGGTGTATCGAACAAATATAATTCGATCGTGGATAAATAGATCTATTTATCTACATCCCATAAGTTTGTTTCTTTATTTCACTCAAATGATGGGTTCGTCAGATTCGCTGTGACACAAGAAGTATCTTAGTTAATATAATGAAAAAAAAAAAAAATAGGGTATGGGCAGTCTATCCATTTTTACATCTTTTTAGATTTTCTCTCTATTTATCCCAGAATCTGTTGCATTTTAATCCGATCCTCTGTTCATTTTTATGTTCACAATTGATCATCAAATCTTTCTTTTGGATTTGTTGCTAGTTTAATGTTTTGACGGGATCGGGCAATCTAATCTCTTTATTATATATATTTCTATTTATTTTCTTATTATTCCGATTGTATCTACACACCGTATTATATTTATACGGGTTGCTAACTCAACGGTAGAGTACTCGGCTTTTAAGTGCGGCTATGCTCTTTTACACATTTGGATGAAGCAACGGATTCGTCCATACTATTGGTAGAGTTTGTAAGACCACGACTGATCCTGAAAGGGAATGAATGGAAAAAACAGCATGTCGTATCAATGGAGAACTCTTAGAATACTTCATCCTTACCGGATCGGTACAAAATCTCGTTTTGATTCTTGGAACGGAGTCAAATCAATTCACAGTTGGGTCGAGTGAATAAATGGATAGAGCCTTATGGCTCCAATTATAGGGAAATAAAAAGCAACGAGCTTCTGTTTGTTCTTAATTCGAATGATTACCCGATCTAATTAGACGTTAAAAATATATTAGTGCCCAATGTGGGAAAGGGTTCTCTTGTGAGTGGATCATCGATTCTTTTTTTTTTCATGAATCCTAACTATTCTCTATTATGTAGAGGAGACGAATGTGTAGAAGAAACGGTATACTGATAAAATGAATTATTCCAAAGTCAAAAGAGTGATCGGGTTGCAAAAATAAAGGATTTCGAACCATCTCTTGTAACTATAACGAACACAAACAAATTGGATGGAAAAAGATAGGATCCGTTGATTGTCTTTCTTGTGTCCAGGGTATCTATTTTTTTTCTTAACTATATACCATACCTTGTTCTGACCGTATCGCACTATGTATTATTTGATAGCTCAAGAAATACCCCATTTGGTTTAAGTGTAATTTCAAATGGAGGAATTACAAGGATATTTAGAAATAGATGGATTTAGGCAACAATACTTCCTATATCCGTTTCTATTTCAAGAATATATCTACGCACTTGCTCATGATCATGCTTTAAATGGGTCGGTTCTTTATGAACCCATGGAAAATTTAGGTCATGACAATAAATCCAGTTCACAAATTGTGAAACGTTTAATTACTCGAATGCATCAACGGAATCATTTGA